AAGAAAGAGATGTAGAAATAGAAACAACTTTCGAAACAAAGGGGACTAAACAGGAACAAGAGGGATTCACCGAAGAAGATCCTTCTACTTCCCCCTTTTCTGAAGAAAGGGAGGATCCGGACAAAATCGATGAAACGGAAAGGATCCGAGTGAATGGAAAGGACAAAACAAAGGATGAATTCCACTTTCACTTAAAAGAAGAAGATAAAGACCTCGTCTGGTTTGAAAAACCCGCTGTGAATCTTCTTTTCGATTATAAACGATGGAATCGTCCATTGCGATATATAAAAAATTCTCGATTTGAACATGCTGTAAGAAATGAAATGTCACAATATTTTTTTTATACATGTCAAAGTGATGGAAAACGAAGAATTTCTTTTACATATCCATCCAGTTTATCCGCTTTTTTTGAAATGCTACGACAAAAGATGTATTTTTCTTTTTTTACAACAAAAAAATTCGTTTGTGATGAACTGGATAAATTCTTCTATGATGAACTGCATAATTATTATTGTTGGATTTATACCAATGAAAAAAAATGGAGGAACCTAAGGAACGAGTTTAGAGATCGAATTGAAGCCCTAGACAGAGGATCTCCTTATCTGGATGTACTCGAAAAAAAGACTCGATTGTGCAATAATAAAACTAAAGAAGAATACTTGCCTAAAATATATGATCCTCTCTTAAACGGATCCTATCGTGGAATAATTATAAAATTTTTTTTACCTTCAATCCTAAATGAAACTTCAGTCAAAAATTCGATAGAGAAAAATTTTATAAATAAACTCAATAAAGTTCATAGTATCCTTCTTTTTAAGGGTAAGGAACTTAATGTTCATAATTTTGAAGAATTGTACCAGAAATTGGAAGGGAAAATAGCTACATTGGAAGAGAAATTGGTCCAGAAATTGGACCAGAAATTGGAAGAGAAGTTGGGACAGAAAATAGATACATTGGATAAAAAATCATTAGCAAGAGAATTGAGTCTTTTAATCGATGAATTTGCTGAAGAATCAACATCAAATTTGAAAGGAATTTCTTTATTTCCGGAACAAAGACGAATTGATTCAGAAGATCCAGAAAAAGTTTTGAAATTTTTAATCGAAAGAGTCATAATTGATCCCATCATTCAAACAATATGCGATACAGCCATAATTCCTCCCATGGAAAAAACAACTCGAAAAAAATCGATTGGAATAAATAAAAAAGTCCCCCAATGGTCATACAAATTATTCAGCGAGGTAGAACAACTCGGAAAAACTGCAACAACGGAAGAGGGGGAAGAGTGGATAGTAGATCATCAAATTCGCTCGAGGAAAGCGAAACGTATAGTTCTTTTTACGCGGGGTCCGGAGGAAGCAGCGAATGCCGACCCTAGTATCAAAACGATGACGAAGCCTAATGAAATAGAAGAAGTGGGTATGCTAGATTATACTTATGAAGCGGATTTTCGTCGAGACATAATCACAGGTTCTATGCGTGTTCAAAGACGTAAAACCTTTACGGGGAAAATGTTTCCCTTATATCCGTATTCCCCACTTTTTTTCGACAGGGTAGGATTTTCTTGGGATGCTCTTTTCGAACCATTCATATTATCAGTAATTGAGATTTACGACCTAATACAAGACATTTTTAGAAAGGGTATAAAAGGAAGCGTAGCAAAAAGAATAAAGAGGTTGAAAAAACAAAAAAAAATGTACATGGAGGAAAACAAAAGTTACGAAGAGATTCAAAAAGAAGTCAATGAAATGGAAAAGGGGCGGGACGGGCAGACGGAAATGGAACGAATAGACAGGACACGAGAAAGAATATCAGACCTCTATGATATCCTTATTTATGCTCATGGAATAAGAGCTTTGATTTTACTAATTCAGTCGAGGCTTAGACAATCTATTGTATTACCTTCGTTGATACTAGCTAAAAATATTGTCCGTTTCTTATTACGCCAAGAGTCCGAGTGGGAGCAGGATATAAGGGAGATGAATAGAGAAGTGTATGTTATATGCACCTATAATGGTATGCCAGTACTAGAACCAGGAAGAAACGGAATTTTTCCTCAAAACTGGGTCACGGAGGGTATACAAATAATGATACGATTTCCTTTCCGTCTGAAACCTTGGCACCGATCTAAGATACGACCTTCTCGTAGGGATCAAAATGCAAAGCAGGAAAGTCCTGCTGCTTTTTTAACGATTTGGGGACTGGAAACTGAGCGTCCTTTTGGTTCTCCTCTCGTAGGACTTGGTATTTTGTTTTGTTATTATTTTGGACCCCCTTTGAAAAAACTCCAAAAAGCAATTCGAAAATGGAGTTTTCGAGTTCTAAAAAGTTTCAAAGAAAGAACAAAATTTTTGTTTCTAAAGGTCCCAAAAGAACCAAAAAAATTGAGAGAGGATTCGAGTGAAATAAAAAAAGATTCTATAATCAATAATCAGATTATTCATGAATCATCCATTCAAACCCGATCTATGGATTGGACAAATTATTCACTGACAGAAATCAAAATGAAAGATCTGACTGATAGAACAAGCACAATCAGAAATCAAATAGAAAGAATTACAAAAGACAAGAAAAATGGATTTCGAACTCTAAAGATAAATATTAGTCCTAACAAAACAAGTTATGGTGCTCAAAAATTAGCATCACTAAAAAATCTTTTTCAGATATTAAAAAGAAGAAATGATCGATTAATCCGGAAATCACATTTTTTTTTAAAATGGATCGTGGAAAGGATATACACGGATATCCTTCTAGAGAGCTTTCCATATATCATTAATCGTCTTACTAATAGTCTTTATAGGCCCATGCTCATTATCAAACTTTTTCGTAAATTAAAAAAAAAATATATTTTTGATACAAAAGAGAAAAAGATAATTGAGCGTATTTCAACTATACAAAAAAAACTTTCACCTTCTCGTATTCGTCATAAGATTCAGACGAAGTCGGGGGTTTCTTTTAAATTATCCCTCGTGTCACAGGCCTATGTATTTTACAAATTATCACAAACCCAGGTTATTAACTTGTATAAGTTAAGATCTGTCCTTCAATATGACGGAGCATCTTTATTTCTTAAGAATGAAATAAAAGATTTTTTTCGAAGACAAGGAATAATTTCTTCCGAATTAAAGCATAAGAAACTTCAGAATTCTGGAATGAATCAATGGAAAAATTGGTTAAAGAGTCATTATCCATACGATTTCTCTGAGCAAAAATGGTCTGAATTAGTACCGCAAAAATGGCGAAATATAGTCAATCAACATTGTAGGGTTGAAAATCAAAATTTAATCAAACGGGATTCATCTGAAAGAGAGGAAAAGGTTTCGTTATTGCTAAATCAAAACGATCATTTTCTAAAAATGTATAGATATGATCTTTTAGCATATCAATCGATTTATTATGAAGATAAGAAGGACTCATATAATTACAACATACATAAACCGAAATTTGTTGATATGGGGGCGAGTATCCCTATTACTAATTTTATAAGAAAAGATTATTTTATGTATATAAAAAATCCAGATAGAAAATATTTTGATACGAAAGGTCTTTTTTATCTCAAAATTAATAAAGATAAAGAAATCAACCCATCCAATCAAAAAAAGAAAAGAAACCCCTTTGATTGGATGGGAATGAATGAAGAAAGACTAAATCGTCCTGTATCGAAGCCGATACCTTGGTTATTCCCACAATTTGAGTTATTTTTTCATGTATATAAAATGAAACCGGGGTTTATACCAATTCATTCACTTATTTTTAATTTTAATGAAGATGTTAGTCAAAATAAAAATATCACTAAAAATAAAAAAGGGGATCTTCTACTATCAAATGAAAAAGAAAAAAAATATTTTGAATTAGAGAATCAAGAAGAAAAAAAACCCACAGGTCAAAGAGATCTCGCATCAGATGCCCAAAACCAAGGGAACCCTGAATCTGTTCTCTCAAAACAACAAAAATATATGGAAGAACTTTATACGAAATCAGATATGAAAATGGGTAGAACGAAAAACAAATCCAAAAGCATTTGGACTTGGGAAATAGACTTTGGTGCGTTCATGAAAGGATCTTTTGCTTTGCAATTGAAATGGCTGCTGAGTCCTTTGACTATGGAATTATTCGATTATGCGCTGTCCGTACTTGAATGGGAAAAGGAAAGCAGAATGACAACAAAGTTTGGTTTCGGCTTTATTAAGAAGGAGGAGTTAACTCTGGATCCAATGCTAATCCGGGATTTGAATCTTTCAAAAATCCTAAAAGAGGGAATATTTATTATCGAACCCGTTCGTATACCTGTAAAACATAATGTAGAATTTCTTATGTATCAAACCATAAGGATTTCTTTGGTTCATGAGATTAAACAAAAAAAGAATCAAAAAAGATACAGAGAAATTATGGATAAGAATCATTTTGAGGAATCGATTGCAAGACACCAAATGATGACGAAAAATAGAAACAAAAATCATTATGATTTGCTTGTTCCTGAAAATCTTTTATCGTCTAGACGGCGTAGAGAATTGAGAATTCTAAGTTGTTTCAATTCAAGGAATAGTAATTGTGTGGATAAAAATGCAGTATTTTGCAATGGGAACAAGGTAAAAACCTGCGGTCAATTTTTGGATGAAAGCAAAGATCTTGATAGAGATAAAATAAAATTAATAAAATTAAAATTATTTCTTTGGCCGAATTATCGATTAGAAGATTTAGCTTGTATGAATCGCTATTGGTTTGATACTAATAATGGTAGTCGTTTCAGTATGTTAAGGATACATATGTATCCACGATTGAAAATTGATTGATGATACAATTGTCTTATATATCCCCTACCCTATATATCGGGTGGATAAATAGCTGCGCATATGCCTTGTCTTACATCCTTTTTTGATACATGAATACTAATTCAATGACGTATCAATTAGATCATAAAATGAATCAATAAGGAAATTCGGATTGATTCTTGTGTATACCAGATCAAAATACCTCGCATTATTATTACTGATCAGTCA